CAAACGCGCTACCAAGCTGCGCTACATCCCTTTTTAAGATTGTTGTACAGTGTCATTGTACAAAATCCATGTCTTGTTTTCTACATCGTTCGTTTTTAACCTATTTTTCCTCTACCTTACTACCTTTACTACCTATATAATATATATATTAGGTAGAATTAGGTATAATGTTCTTGTCATTTTTTTTTTTTTTAGTTTCATATAATCATATGTTTAATCTAATTTTTTTATTTTTTATTATTTATAATTATATTAATTTCTAATTATTCTAATTATATATTATTATATATTATTATATATTATTATATATTATATAAATATATATTATATAAATTATATATTCAAAAATAAATATGAAAATTAAAATATTAAAATAAAATAAAAAAATAATTATAAATAATTAATATGAAAATTAAATAATTAAAATATTTAAAATCTAAAAATATATTATTATTATATTAATATTATAAATTAATATTATAATATTTAATATTAAATTAGAATTATAATAATATTTACTATAACGTAATTAACTTAATATAACTAATATCTAACTAATATAACATAAACATATATATTATTAACATATCAACAATATATAATATATAACATAACATATATATTATTAACATATAACATATATATAATATAAATATATAATATATAATAATATAAATATATAATAATAATATAATATATAATATATAATTATATAATAATAAATATATAATATAAATATAATATAATATATAAATATAATATAATAATAATATAATGATTAATAATAAAGAAAAAAATTTAAAATAAATAAATATCAAAGAAGAAGGAGGATTTAAAATGCGAGATATAAAAACATATCTCTCCACGGCACCTGTGCTAACCACTCTATGGTTTGGGTCTTTAGCGGGTCTATTGATAGAAATTAATCGTTTATTTCCAGATGCCTTGTCATTCCCCTTTTTTTAATTCTAATTGAATTCTTGTCTTGTATTGATATGTGAAGAAATGAAGAAGATTTGAGATACCATTCCACGTAACATGGCTTCAATTTAGATCCCCTTTTCTTTAGGATAGGAAAAAAAAGTGTATCGAACCTCAGTCAAAATACAGTGAATCTACGATATAATTTGGGATAAAAGAAATAGAAATGTGGATTAGGAATTAGGATAGGAAAGGAATAATTCCTAGTTAGAAAAAATTGTATTACTTAATTATTACTATATTTAATATTCTTATATTAATATTAATGAACTTCTATTAATGAATATGACTCTCTTTCTTTATTGTTTTAGATTATAGTACTTCGAAGTCATTCGACTTCTAATAATAATAATATTTTTAAATTCCATCTCTAGTTAGTAAATATATATTTTTTATTTTATTTTGTTTTTGGTTCGGATCAAAAACAAAAATGAGGAGAGTTAAAAAGTGAAGTCGATCCAAAATGAAAAGGAGGTCCATGGCCAAGGGTAAAGATATCAGAATTATAGTGATTTTGGAATGTATCAGTTGTGTTCGAAAGGGTGTCAATAAAGAATCGCCGGGCTTTTCTAGATATATTACTCAAAAGAATCGACACAATACACCCAATCGATTAGAATTGAGAAAATTTTGTCGCTATTGTCAAAAATATATGATTCATGGGGAAATAAAGAAATAGATGGAACAGAATGCATGTGTGATTTTTCCAAGGAGCGGGAAGAGTAAGAACTTGACATCTTCACATAGATAATACAAACCAAATCCTATTTTGGTCGGATCTTAAATGAATAAAAAAAAGTAGAATTGTATTTTCTAGATTATTTTATTTATATTTATATTCTAATTATTATATAATATTTCATTATTCTAATTATTTAATTATTATTATAATTCTAAATTATTAAATTATATTAAATTATATTAAATTATAATTATATATTTATATATATTTATATATTAAGAATATTATTATTATATAATTATATATAATTATATATAAGATATAAGTATAAGAAATAAACAAACAAGGAATAAGCAAACCATGGATAAATACAAACAACCTTTTCGTAAATACAAGCGATCTTTTCGTAGGCGTTTACCCCCAATTGGATCGGGGGATCGAATCGATTATAGAAACATGAGTTTAATTAGTCGATTTATTAGTGAACAAGGAAAAATCTTATCTAGACGGATGAATAGGTTGACCTTGAAACAACAACGATTAATTACTATTGCTATAAAACAAGCTCGTATTTTATCTTCGTTACCTTTTCGTAATAATGAGAAACAATTGGAGAGAGGGGAGTCGATCCCTAGAACTACAGGTCCTAGAACCAAAAATAAATAGACATACTCCTCAAAACTCCAATAGGAACTCAAGCTCAGATTAATGTTTTGCTCGAAAAACCTAGAATCCCGAGTTGATTCTTGTGTTATAAAATGTTATAAAAAAGGAAAAATGGGTAATAAATTTTTTTTTGAAAGATGCTCGTTTATTTCAAATCTTAATTTCTTTTTCTTCTATCTTCCCGGAGAATGGACTCCGGGAAATTCTGTTTCAATCATTCTTGTTTCCTGTATAGTATATTCTTATATTCTATTAAGATTCTTTTATTCCTTTATTTGTATTTGATTGATTAATGATTTTATTTGAAATCATATCAAAACAAATCTTATTTGATAGGACTATTTGCACAAGTATTTTACGATTCAGAAGCAATTGTTTCTTGTACAGATTGTGTATGAATCTACTATAACTATAGGATACCATATCCTCACGAGTTACTGCATTTATCCGAGTGATCCACAAACGACGAAAATCTCTCTTTTTCCTGCTCCTATCTCGATGAGAGGAACCCAAAGCTCTCATTCTTTGTTGAGTACTCGTTCGAGTAAGTCTTGAATGAGCCCCTATAAAGGTTGAGACAAATAGACAAATTTTTTTTCGACGTCTTCGAGCTGTATATCCCCTTTTAACTCTGGTCATTAAATCAAATGAAACTTTCTTGAATAACTAATGTATTTATCTTCTTTCAGTCATACTTTTCCTCCGGTCGATTAATAACAAAACGGATTTTTCCGATATATAAAATATAAATTCCAATGGCTTTTGCTACTATGACCTTCCCGACCACAATTTTTACTTCCGGGTATCTTGCCTGGAAATAAGAAATTCTACTGCTGCTAAATAGTGGGTTTCCTCGTTTCTATGGCAACTTTTTAAACGGTGAGGTCCTCTCTATACACCGGAGCCTCTTCTTTACATTTCATCGAATTTTATTGTGAACTTGTATAGTTCACACTCTTTGGCTCTACCCCATCCTTTTTTCAATTAGAATTATTTTTTTTTTCTAATTATAATTAGAAAGTAATAGTCCTTTTCACAAAAAAGCTATCCATACAGTGACGGCATTTAATTCTGTAAAGTAAAAGTTGGCTAGGTAGCTGACCCTGTTAGTCCGTTTTTTTTTCAAGAATAAGAATAGGAGCATATCTTATAAGACTATTTCCTCCGCTTAATGGATAACTATTTGCTACCAATGGAGAATTGCTTCTCATCTAAAACGGAGTGATTGGATTTGCACCAATAGAAACCATAAATTACATTACATAATATAATAGGTAAATGATAGATCCTCATTTTTAGATAGTTATTTAGATAGTAAATTAAATGGCGGTCTTTCACTCTATCTATCCTATTCATTGGTAGTGTTCATTGATACTGGAAAAATTTTTTTCATTTCTTCAAACTCATGATCTGAACTGAACGAGTCGCACATACACCCTAGTACATGTTCCTCGACGCTGAGGACATCCTCGAAGAGCGGGGGATTTCGTGACATTTCTTATTGGCTGTCTTGCGTTTCTAATAAGTTGTTTAATGGTTGGCATGTCGTGTCTATATAATCTCATTCTAGATAGAATAGAGTGGGTTGGCTTAGATCGATCTTAACCTATCGATCTTAACCTGATGGTTGATGATTATGAAAGATTTCTATTCACTATCAAATCACGGAAAATTCTAATTTTGAAATGGAATTATATATTTATATAAATATAAAATCTCCAGTATTCTCATCTTCGACCGCTACAAGATCAACGATGCCATGAGCTTGGGCTTCTGTTGCTGACATAAAAACATCCCTTTCCATGTCTTCGGATATAACCCATAAAGGGTTGTACGTTCTTTGTACATAAACTTTTGTGAGGTTTTCGCGAATCTTCAACAGTTCTTCTGCTTCCAGGATAAATTCCCCTGCTTGTGCCTCATAAAAAGAACTAGCAGGTTGGTGAATCATAACCCTGATGATATTGATATAACATCATGAACGATTCTTCTATGCGTATCTCGCACGATTTGATTAAAGTAAGGGGGAATCAAAATAACAAGAAGAAATTAAACAACCGTACGGGCATATTTTGTACATTGCATACGGCTCTGTAATGGAATTTATTTTTTCTTCCTTTCCTTTTGCAATAGAATTTCTTCTATCGAAAAGAAGAAATATAACTCATATGATCCAAATGTTTAGATGATCCATTTACCACCCTTCCTTTCGTAGTAGTAAAGAAAAATACTATGATGGTTCTGTTGCTTTATTTTACTTTATTATATATTTATTATATATAATTTATCTATTTTATATAATTCTATTTTATATAATTTATAATTTTAGAATTTATCTATTTATCTTGTCTGTGGTTTAGCAATCCCAAAGTTTTTTTTTGATACGATCCAAGAAGGATAAAATAAATTTTTCCATTTTTTTTGACTCTTTCTCTGATAACATAAAGATAAGAAAGAGACTTCTGGTGTGGAAGAAAAATGGTTTGTGACGCTGAAATTAACTCTTGACACATAAGATCAAGATCCAATTGGTAATAACCCTTCTTTTTCATACTATTATCTCAATACAAAATCTCATGTTAGGAAAAAACAATAATGGTTTGCTCATATCGAACTCGAAGTGCCATGCTATTATTACTTATTCTTTTTTTTTTTATTATTATTTGATTCATATTCGATAGAGCGAAGGCATAGTCTTCTTTTTTTTTTATAAAAAAACTCATTGGCGCCAAGCGTGAGGGAATGCTAAACGTTTGGTAATTTCTCCTCCGACCAAAATGAAAGATCCCATTGAAGCTGCTAATCCCATGCATATTGTATGTACATCGGGTACCACAAATTGCATAGTGTCATAAATGGCTATTCCTGGTATTACCCATCCGCCTGGAGAGTTTATAAACAAATAAAGATCCCTAGTAGCATCTTCTATGCTGAGATATACCATGAGACCAGCAAGTTGATTCGAGATCTCGCTATCAACCTCTTGGCCTAAAAAAAGTAGTCTTTCTCGATGAAGTCGGTTGATTAGGGCAAAATTGTATCCCTGTGTAACCGTACGTGCACCTTTGGATGCATACGGTTCAAAAGAGAAAAAAATCAATGTGTCGATTCCAGTCTTATTTCTTTTTTTTCTAACTGTTTTTCTAATGAAGCGTTTTGCTTTTCTTCCATTTTTTTTTTTTTAACATGAGTTTTGGCCTCCTTCCCGTTCCCTATATTCTATAATGTATAAAAAGTAAAAAAAAAAAAAAGAATTTTCGTAACTTATTGAACTAACTTCTCATTGATGTATTGTTTCATAAAAATTCAAATCACGATGTAATTTTCTTGTTCCTGAATGGGTCCTTTCAATTATTTTAGGTTTTTGTTCTACTCCGGGGGAATATTTGCCCGAATTATATTTGCACATATAGGGCAAATGATTTCAGTACTGCTTATTTTTTTTTTCAATTCGTTTCATACCTTTACCCAAACGATTCCATGTATTCATCATAGTACTTGTTAGACAGTTTGAGATTATCTCTATAGTAAGGCTAAGAATAGCCTATGATACAAGTGGTAATTATATCGTGTAATCGTATCGTATAGATCATATAGTATTATATATATATATAATAATATATATAAATATAATAATAAATAATAATTAATAAATAATTAAATTAAATAATTATATTTATTATATTTAAATATTTTAATTTAATATTACTACATTTACTACTACATTTACATCAATATTTATATTACTACAATTACACTCCCATTCTAGTACTTTACTCTTACCATTCCCAATTTGGTATTCTATGAGCGGAGCCTGTATACTTTAATTTTCTCAGTCCAAGTAAACCATCAATTAGAATAATTGATAATATTGATCCCCAATAGGAATTGATCTAATTGTGCTTCACGCTCCGAATTTTTGATGGTTCAATCAATACAATATTGAATTGAATATATATCTATTGGATTGGGCGAAACAGAGAATACTCGATCGGGGGAGGTAACGGGGAAATCCCATATGACCAATATGTCTAACAAGTCGCACTATAAGTCAACCCAAACAGCATCTTCCTCTCCAGGACTCCGAAAAGGCACTTTTGGAACACCAACGGGCATTAAAATAAAGAAAAAATGAAGTACTATACTTTAACTTTAATATGGAAACGTAACAAAACAATGGCTTTATTGTTTTCATCATTTTTTATCTTTATTTCTTAAATTAATTTCTTAAATTAATAAAAAATTATTAATTATTAAAATTAATAATTACATTACATATAATTTATATTTTATATTTATTATATTTAATTTATTATATTAATTTAATTTATTATATTATTTATATTATTATTATATTTATATTTTATATATATTTAAATATATTTATATATATATGTATATATATGTATTATATATACCATGTATATATACTATGTACTATGATGTACTATGATACATGACAGAATATTATAAATATTATATTTATATATTATATATTTATTAGAATATAGAATATAGATTTATATATCATAGTCATAGTAGATATAATCTAGTGTATATAGATTATAATGATTATAATATTATAATATAGATATAGACTGGAAGTCTCATAGAGGAAGGCAGAATGAATAAATAAAAATTGGAACTAACGGATCGATCGGATCGGACAATTGTTCGAATGATTTCAAATGATAAAGATAAACAAGTATCTATGTATTCTTTTCCCCAAACAAAATACTCCCATTGCGTATTGGTACTTATCGGGTATAGAATAAGATCTGTTTCTCTTTGTTATTATTAAATATATATTATTAAATATAAACAGAATTGTTCTTTTATATTTCTATTTCCTTGAAGATAAAAGAAGGGAATACAAATAAATATTAATCCCTTTTCTACCGAACAGGTGAAGTACACGGTCTAGTCTTTTCCAATGCGATAAAATTACATAATGTCTGTTTATTTTTTAGAATTTTTTAGAAAGGGGTATTTACATGGGTTTGCCTTGGTATCGTGTTCATACTGTCGTATTGAATGATCCCGGTCGATTGCTTTCTGTCCATATAATGCATACAGCTCTAGTTTCTGGTTGGGCCGGCTCGATGTCTCTATATGAATTAGCAGTTTTTGATCCCTCTGACCCTGTTCTTGATCCAATGTGGAGACAAGGC